AAATCGCTAACTTTAGGTCTTTTTTAAATTGATTCAACCGTGAAATACCATGATTAATGTATCTAAGAATAGTGACTTCAAAGTCACTATTCTTAGATACATTAATTTGATTATGATCATTCCACGAAAATACGGATTGTGCCAAAAAGATTAAAAACAAATTTTCTTCTTTTTCTTTATAAATTTTTCTTTCTATTTTTATTAGAAAAAGAAGATGAAATAATTATCATGGATTTAAAATAAAAATTGATTCTTAGGTAAATCAATTGCGAAATGCTTTTGTAGAGTGTCCGATATCTCTTTTACATCTTCTATGCGAAAATATTCAATTCTCATAAGATCTTCTTGACTCTTATTCAAAAGGTCCAATAATGTGTGTATATTGGACCTTTTGAGACAATTATAGGTCCTGGAAGGTAATTCTGATTGGTCAATAAAAATACATTTCAATGGAATTTCTTTTTTGTTTTTCTTTAGATTAGTTAATCTATCTTGAAAGGTAAAAATGGGTAGAGTAAACCTGTTTTTATTTTCTTTGAAATTAATGTCCTCTTCCTCCGCATGTAGAAAAGGAATAAATAAATCAATTAAATTACGAGAAGCTTCATAAAGTGCTTCCTTAGGAGTTAAACTTCCATTCGTCCATATTTCTAGAAAAAGTATCTCTTGTTTTTCATTCCCATTCCCATAAGAATGAATACTATGATTCGCATTTCGAACAGGCATAGATACAGCATCTATAGGATAACTTCCATTTTGAGAGTTAGTTGTTGGTTTCGTACGATATCCACGATCTCGCCTGATTTGTAATCCAATACACAAATCAATTGGTTCCGTCAGGTTAGCTATATGTTGTGTTGTGTCAACTATTTCCACGGAAGGTGGTGAGATGATATCTTGAGCGGTTACGTATTTAGGGCCCCTGGCGCAAATGGATGCGTCTCTAACTCCATATATATTACTTCTCAATACAATTTCTTTCAAATTTAGTAAAATTTCATGTACCGATTCTTCAATACCTATTATCGTAGAATATTCATGCGGCACTTTCTCAGAGTTTGCACGTGTGATACATGTTCCTTCTATTTCTCCAAGTAAAGCCCTTCGCATGGCAATACCTATAGTATCGGCTTGACCTTTCATAAGCGGGGACAGAACGAAACGACCATAATAAAGACGTTTACTGTCTACTCTCGATTCAACACACCTCCACTGTAGTGTTCGAGTGGATCCTGCTACTTCCTCTCGAACCATACTATACTAATACTATTATTTGATCAGATCATTGAATTATTTATTTCTCTTGAAATCCGTTTTTTTCTTATTTCTACACACGTCTTTTTTTAGGGGGTCGACATCCATTATGTGGCATAGGTGTTACATCACGTACGAAACTTAATAGTATACCACTTCTACGAATGGCTCGTAATGCTGCATCTCTTCCGAGACCAGGACCTTTTATCATAACTTCTGCTCGTTGCATACCCTGATTAACTACTGTACGAATAGCATTTAATGCCGCCGCTTGAGCAGCATAGGGTGTCCCTCTTCTTGTCCCTTTGAATCCGGAAGTACCAGCGGAGGCCCAGGAAACCACCCGACCTCGTACATCTGTAACAGTTACAATGGTATTGTTGAAACTTGCTTGAACGTGAATAATTCCTTTTGGTATTCTACGTCCATTCTTACGTGAACCAATACGCCCATTCCTACGTGAACCGATTCTTGGTATAGCTTTTGTCATATTTTATCATCTTATAAATATAAGTCAGAAATATACAGAAAGAAAAGATACGGAAATATCCATTTCATATTAAAAGAAATCCTTTATTTTTGTCTTTTCTTTAGAAAGTTCTTTTTTAGAAAGATTATCCCTGTCTCTGTTTATGTCTCGGATTGGAACAAATCACTATAATTCGTCCGCGCCTACGGATCAGTCGACATTTTTCACAAATTTTACGAACGGAAGCCCTTATTTTCATATTTCTTATTCCTTACCTTAATTTTTAATCTATTCCTTGGAAGAAAATAAGTCTCTTGAATTTTTTTTTTTAACTTCGAATTGTATCGTCATGAAAGGAATGCTTTAAAAATCACCTAATCATTCGAATCTTTGTTGCGAAGTCTATAAATTATACGTCCCCTGGTTGAATCATAACAACTTACTTCAATTTTGACTCTATCCCCAGGTAGTATCCGTATAAAACTGCGCCGGATCCTTCCCGAAACATAACCTAGAATTACATCTTTATTATCTAGGCGGACCCGAAACATACCGTTGGGAAGTGATTCAGTAATTAAACCTTCATGAATAAATTTTTGTTCTTTCATTCCAGGTAACTTCCTTGAAGTATCAACTAATGGAGGAAGAGTTATATAACTCACTTTTCCTCTCTATTTCACAAATAGGAAGTTAGAGAGAAAATTAGGATACCAGAGGAGGAGGATCACCATATATATAACAAAAGTTCGCCTCCAATTTTTTCTCGTCGAGCTTCTCGATCTGTCATTATACCTCGGGAAGTAGAAAGAATTACAATTCCTATTCCACCTAAAATCTTAGGAATTTGTTGATAGTCGGAATAAATGCGTAAACCGGGTCGGCTGATACGCTTTAAAATAGTTCTGTGTATTCTTTTCCTAGTCTTTCTATGTCGCAGAGTTGAAACCAAGAAATATTTGTTACCTTCCTGATGTTTCCGAACGTTTTCAATAAAACCTTCTCGTAGAAGTATTTTCACAATATTTTCGGTGATATTAGTAGATGCTATTCGAACCGTTCCTTTTTTATTCATGTCAGCATTTCTTATAGAAGTTATTATATCGGCAATAGTGTCCTTACCCATGACGAACTATAATTATTGGTGCCTCCTAATTTTGATATAATCAACATGTTTCCTTTTTTTCTTTGTTTTATTTTCTTTCTTTTTTTTTTTTTTTTATTATTATAAAATTATTTATTATTAAAAGTATATGCGTGAGACACAATCTACTAATCTACTAAATTTGATCTATTTTAGATGTTCTGATATATCATAGTCCCATCTAGTAGTATTTATAATACCTCGGGAGCCAATGAAACTATTTTAGTAAAATTCAACTGTCTCAATTCCCGAGCGATCGCACCAAAAACTCGAGTTCCTTTTGGATTTCCTTCTTGATCAATGACAACCGCAGCATTGTCATCATATCGTATTATCATACCGTTGTCACGTTTGAGTTCTTTACAAGTACGTACAATTACAGCTCTAATTATTTCCGATCTTTCTAGTGGCATATTAGGCACTGCTTCTTTGATTACAGCAACAATAACGTCACCAATATGAGCATATCGATGATTACCAGCTCCTATGATTCGAATACACATCAATTCTCGAGCTCCGCTGTTATCCGCTACATTCAAAAGGGTCTGAGGTTGAATCATATCATTTTATTGGAATCCGTTATTTTAATGCAAAGGATGAAGGAAAAAAGAAATATTCTCTGTCCAGAAATAAATAAACTTGCCGTTGTTTTTTCATCCTCAATACACTGTTTAGTTCTACATACCTATCCTGACAAATTGAGTTCGTATAGGCATTTTGGACGCAGCTAGTGAAATAGCTGCTTTGGCTACAGCTTCTGATACTCCGCCCATTTCATAAAGTATTCGACCTGGTTTAACAACGGATACCCAATATTCGGGGGATCCCTTCCCCGAACCCATACGTGTTTCCGCAGGTCTTACTGTAACAGGTTTGTCGGGAAATATACGTAACCATATTTTTCCACCACGACGCGCATATCGTGTCATTGCTCTTCGCCCCGCTTCTATTTGTCTAGCTGTGATCCAAGCGGGTTCAAGTGCCTGAAGAGCGTATCTGCCGAAACAAATACGATTGCCCCGACAAGATATTCCCTTCATTCTTCCTCTATGTTGTTTACGAAATCTGGTTCTTTTGGGGTTATAGTTGATGGTCGTTTCTTAATTCCATCTCTACTACAGAACCGGACATGAGAGTTTCTTCTCATCCAGCTCCTCGCGAATGAAAGGATTCAATAATATTACAGATACGCATGTATTTAATAAACTAATACACTAAGACATTTATTAATATTGAATTTGTTTTGTTATACAGGAAGATGTATATACAGGATATACAGCTAGAATATTTATGTTATGCATATTTATAGATATAAATTATAGATAATGCTTTTTATTTTATAACGATCCTTGATCCTTATTTTTACCCTTATCAAATGATGCCAAAATATTGTAATGTAATCTCAATAAATAAAGGTTTCGCGGGCGAATATTTACTCTTTACTGTTTTATTCCTAGGTCAACCCATGACTTCTCAGAATAAATAAATTTTTTCTCGGTTCGTTCCGCCATCCCACCCAATGAATTATTCGGATTCGTTTTCAGTAGAATCCTATGCAGTCACAGGTTCCGTCGTTCCCATAGCTTCTCCGTTAATGGTTAGGCCTGAACTCTGCAATGGAGCTCCCAACAAAATTCCTTCTCGAGTCAATCTCCTTAGTTTTTATTAACCCGAGGCTCTTTATTATTATTTATATTATTTATATTCATTCAGTATTGATGCTTTATCACATTGCCTTTATGAGGTAATTCATAGACCATACATATTGGAATCATATATCATTGATATTTTTGTTCTCTCTTTCTATCATCCTTCCATTTATCCACATCCCTTTATTTTTGTTTCACAACCCATAATCAGATTTTTTATGGAAAAGATTTTAGTTGCAGTTGCTGCAACTATATGATTGATCCACTCATCTCATATAGTGACTGTTTCTTGGGATCTCGACAATACGAAGCAATAAGTTGGTTATTAGTTTATTTTGTTTTTATTTTTGTTTTTATTTATTTTATATAGTTATTAAGTTTAAGTAGGGTTTAGTCTATTTTTTTTTAATTCCAACTCTAAACTCTAAAGAAAAATTAACGAGTCACACACTAAGCATAGCAATTATAACAAATGGTCAATCGAATT